TTTACCAGGGACAGGGCCTACCACAATAATATTTTTTTTATTGGGGCGATAGCTCTGAAAAGACAGATTGCCAATCTTTTCTTTCATCTCGGGAGAAATACGCTCGGGAGGAGCTAATTCAAAATCCTCCGGTAAAATAAGAACAGCCCCCACGTTCAACCCCCCTTTTTTACCATTAGCAAGAACCTGTTTCAGTTGCATATCATAAGGAATTCGAACAACTGCTTCAAATACAGTATCAGGAAGTACCGCTTGTGGAACCTCAATTTCCACGGGCTTATTAGCTAAATGGCAATTGGCACATACAATACGCCCAGTCGCTTCTCGTGGATTTTCATAACCCTGCTGTGCAAAAATGGGATATGCACTTGAAATGGACGTCCGAGTTAAGATATATATCATGAGCGATACGGAAATAGATCGAGTAATCTGTTTCTTTAGCCAAGAAAAAGCATTTCTAGTTTGCATGGTCCAATCATTGATCGCGAAAATTTCTACAATAAATTTGGTAGGTCGCTAGTATAGTTCCCTAGCCACGATTCTGCTATTTGCTGTAATAATCTAGGATGAATCTTCCCGATGGTTAGAAATAGGAAGAGTAAATACGATTTTCAATACTTTGCTTTTTTCAATACTTTGCTTATGGACAACTACAAAGTACCAAGCATTCTAATTGGATTAGATTAATATCAATGGATCCTTTATCAGTCATTCATTGAATGATAAATAACTACCAGTGACGGAGACAGACGATTTAAATAACGGAAAATCCAATATTTAAAAATTGTATCGAGAATGACTGGAAAGGTGGAAACAAGACCAGCTATAATTTGATCATTATGAACAAATCCAAAATCTTTATAGATAGAGCACATAATTAATTCCCAACCCTGGGGTGAATGAAATCCGATACATAAATCAGTTAATAAAAGAATAGAAAAAGCTTTTACTGTGTCACTTAAGTTATATAGGAATTCCTGAGCCCAAGAGTTAAGAATAACAAGTTTTTCATTACCCAAAATTGAATACGCGCTTAGAATAATAAAACAGATGGTATTTGTTGAGAAGTGCAAAATCGTATGGATACGATTCTCATTTTGTATCTTGATTAATTGGATCGTTTCTTTATGGATTCCTATTCCAAACTCTTCGAGATGTGTTTCCGAGTATTCCTTGATCATTTCGTCCAAGAAGAGGAGTTCCTCTAATTCTATGAATTTTTCTAGAAGACTCTTTTCTTGAATATTATTCAATAAAATTTCGGATTGCCCAGTATTACACCAATTAGTAACCCAAGATTCCAGACATTTATTAACTGAGAAAGAAATCCACCAGGGCAAAAATACTATAGATGCAAGATAGAAAAGAGGAGTGAATGCTTTCTTTTTTGCCATTTTTTCGTCTGTGAATTGTTAATCAACTCATTCGTACACTCTATGCGATCGAATATTTCTTACACACATGAGTTTTATACAAGGTATCGAACTTATGAATCTATTTTCTTTGTGATTTTGTAGTTAGTCTTTGAATCTATAAAGAATACATAAATAGGCTAAGAATTCACTTCGAATAAAGAAATTAAGAATATTGTTTCCTAATATCTCAATTGATAAAATTAAAAATCAAGTGTCTCCTTTCGATGAATGATCGAAAGAACCACTTTAAGTAATGAATATTATTCATATTTTGAGACGAAAGAATTCCTTTGCTATCAAAATATCCAATATTTCGAAAAAATTTCACTGATTACCCATAGTCAGGAATAGAATAATTGAGGGAAAGATATTAGGATGATAAAAAAAAAAATAAAAAAATGACTGGCAAAGGATAAATTGGCTAGTTCTCATTATTTAATTAAGAAATCCAATTGTTGGTCATTAAAGAATACAAAAGAAAGAATTTAAAATTTACAAGATACGATCTATCTAGATCTAAAGTGTCAATTTCAACAAATATTGAACTAAAAAAAATTCTTGCTTTCGAAATGGTTTGCCATCTGAGATGACTCTATTATTTCGATTTGTTATTTGTTATTGAATTGCGTGCGCATAAAGACCATAAAACGCATAAAGACCATAAAAAGAGTTTCGTTTTATGGTTCTTTCATATACGTTTTCTTTAATTGAATGAACGTTCTGATTCTCAATTTATCAAAATACTTCAATTGGTACACGCAAGAAATAGGCTAATTCAGCAGCCTTTTGTTCAATTTCTCGTGGAGTCAAATTCTCATCAGTACGGGTCAAGGGAATGGACCCCTGGCCTCGGATGTCCATATAAAGAACACGACGAGCATAAATACCCTCTTTAACTTCTATTCTAACGGACTGAATATCTTTTATAAGGAATCGGAGGAATATGCGACGATTTTTTCCCGGAAATCCCCAACGAAAAATACAGACTACTCCTTCCTTTCTATCGAATCGATCATAACCACTACCTACATTCCAGGAAATTGTGCACCACAAATAAGAACTGATAAAGAGACCCGCAATTCCGTAGAAAGACATCACAATTCCTTGTGGAAAAAAAATGATTTGCTGAGGCGGAAAAAAAGATAGCAAATTTCTACCAAGATAACTGGAAGTTCCAACTAATAAGAAGCCTAATGAACCTAAAAAAAGGATAAAGGCCCAGCAGAAATTACTTATTTTTCGAGACCCCGTTATAAGTTCTATCCATATATCGTCTGATCGCCAAGTCATACTTTACTCGATTGCATTTTATTGGAATTGAGATAATACCCCAGAGAATTTTGACTTTACTTTTTTGTTTCCGAAGTAACTCTCATCAACTAGCACTAGTTTGAGGTGAACTAGTGCTAGTTTGATGTCAACCTTTAGGAGTAATTCATCAAATTGGTTAAATCTAAAATAATAACATACTCTTTATTTAATACGATTCCGCTATACATATCGATATACATATAGATTCACCGACTACATTTCAGCCATCCAGAGATCCTTATCTATTTTAAAATTGCTAGAATTGATATATCCATATATCATGTTTCTGCGGGCATAAGAGTTTTTTCCGTTATGTTCGGCAGAAATCACATGTTATACTATATTCCAATAAATAGATAGCCGTGTTATGATACAAGTCCACGTTTTCAAAAAAAAAATGGATGAGATTGGGTCTCGGCGGATCTAAACAATCTTGTTTTTTTGAACATGAAGAAATAAAGAAGCCATTGCAATTGCCGGAAAGACTAGGCCTACTAACGGCACAAAAATAGATGGAAGGTTAAAATTTGTCATAGAAGGGGTACCTCGATTTACTATTTGTATCTGTTATTATTATTATATAAATAAAGATATCTTGTAATAATTATAATTAAATTAAGAATTTTAATTCTAATTGAATTAAAATTAGATAATATTTATTATTAATAGAATTTGAAGAATTTTAAATTCTTAGTATAGATATAAGTATCTATATATCTAAATCTAACTGAGTACGTATAAGAATAATAAGTGCAAAGAATGTAGAACTGTAGAACTAAATAAATGGACTTATTCATCTCCTACATGAGAAAGATATGTATGATAATAAACTTTATTATTTTTCTTCATTTCTTTGTCTTTTGTTCTTGTCTTATAATTTTATAAAAATAGATAAAGAGTTTTTTACCGATTATCGAAAGATTCGTTCGAATCCGACCCAACATTAATTTTTAGCTAAAATGGTTTTTAGGGAGATAGAGAAAGATACAAAACTCTATTATCTATATTTAAATTTCAAATTATATACCTAAGACAAGAACAAATTCTTTTTATTTTCCTAATTTCACGAAAGGAAGAACTTACTCTTGGTGATTAAGGGCTTCTCGATTCGTAATCAGGAATATAGGTCAAAAAAAGAGTTATCCTCAACTTTAGTTTTGATTCTTTCTACAATTCGATCTTCTATCACCAAAGAAAAGGCCATTATTATCTTATTTACTTTGAGTCCGATAAACTAACTACTTTTTGCTACAAACACAAAAAAATAATTGAACTTAGTGCTCTACTTGATTTTGCTTGACTTTTGATTCAAAGGAAAAAAGGCGTGGAGCTTAAATAACTCACTCAGAACGCTTTTTAAAAGATTACGTGGTACAATTAGGTCGAATAAACCCTTCTGGAATAAGTATTCAGCTGCTTGTGAACCTTCGGGGACTGTTTTATTCAATGTTTGTTCAATTACTCTTTTACCTGCAAATGCAATGTAGGCATTGGGTTCGGCAATAATGATATCCCCCAACATACCAAAACTAGCTGTCACTCCACCAGTTGTCGGAGATGTAAGGATTGATACATAAAATAATTTTTTATTTAATTGATAATCATATAAAGCAGATGAGATTTTAGCCATTTGCATCAAGCTCAAACTTCCTTCCTGCATGCGCGCCCCCCCAGAAGCACACACTATAATAAGAGGTAAATTTTTATTGGCAGCGTGTTCAATCAAACGGGTGATTTTCTCTCCGACTACGGATCCCATACTACCCCCCATAAACTGAAAATCCATAACCCCAGTTGCTACGGGAATGCCGTTTAGTTGGCCTATGCCTGTTTGAACAGCCTCGGTTAATCCTGTCTTTCTTTGATAAGAATCAATACGATCTTTATAAGGCTCCTCCTCCGAATGAAATTCAATGGGATCCAGAGAGACCATGTCTTCATCCATAGGATCCCAAGTACCCGGATCGATCAAAAGTTCAATTCTATCCGAACTACTCATTTTCAAATGATATCCACATTGTTCACAAATATTCATTTTTGATTTCAAAAATTTCTTATAATTTAATCCATAACAATTTTCGCATTGAACCCACAAATGCTTGTATTTTTGAGTTACCTCGAGATCATTAGAACTTTCTCTTATAGTTAAATCACTGCCCTTTGTGCGAGTTCGTCTACTGGAACCCTCGTTTTCACTACTATTTCGACTTTCACCACTACAAATGGCCCTATAAATGTAACTGTCACCGTAATTCTCACTACCACTTATAATGG